TCGCGGACGTTCCTATGAGGAAACACTTATGATACTGGAACTCATGCCTTATCGAGCATCTTATCCAATTTTACAATTGGTTTATTCTGCAGCAGCAAACGCTAATCATAATATGGGTTTGAACGAAGCTGATTCATTCATTAGTAAAGCCGAAGTCAATAGGAGTGCTATTGTGAAAAAGTTAAGACCTCGGGCTCGGGGACGTAGTTATCCGATAAAAAAACCCACTTGTCATATAACAATTGTATTAAAGGAAAAATCTAAATCATTTTTAGATCAATCAATCTAAGATTTAGATTCATATTAAAAATATGAATGGAAAGAGAACATAATAGAAAAATATGGGACAAAAAATAAATCCACTTGGTTTCAGACTTGGTACAACCCAAAGTCATCGTTCCTTTTGGTTCGCACAAACAAAAAATTATTCCGTGGGTTTACAGGAAGATGAAAAAATACGGAATTGTATCAAGAACTATGTACAAAAAAATAAGAGAATATCCTCGGGTTTCGAAGGAATCGCACGTATAGGAATTCAAAAAAGAATCGATTTGATTCAGGTCATAATCCATATTGGATTCCCAAATTTATTAATAGAGGGCCAAACACGAGGAATAGAAGAATTACAGATGAATGTACAAAAGGAACTTCATTCTGTGAACCGGAGACTCAACATTGCTATCACAAGAATTGAAAAACCTTATGGACAACCAAATATTCTTGCAGAATATATAGCTTTACAGTTAAAAAATAGAGTTTCGTTTCGAAAGTCAATGAAAAAAGCTATTGAATTAACTGAACAAACAGATACAAAAGGAATTCAAGTACAAATCGCAGGGCGTATCGACGGAAAAGAAATTGCACGTGTCGAATGGATCAGAGAAGGTAGGGTTCCCCTACAAACAATTCGCGCTAAAATTGATCATTGCTCCTATACAATTCGAACTATTTATGGAGTATTAGGCATCAAAATTTGGATATTTGTAAACGAATTTTGATATTTGTAAACGAGAAATAATAGATCTTCATTTGTCTTGCCATTCTGTCTAGTGCTAGTGATAAAACAAAAAATTACAAACTCTTTCATTCTTTTTCTGTTAAATCAAACAAAAATGAACAATTCTAATTCTATAAGGTTGAATAAAAATTCGATTGACTATTTAGTATAATTGCTATGCTTAGTGTGTGACTCGTTAGTTTTTTCTTTAGAGTTTAGGGTTGAGATTCAAAAAAAAAAAAAAAAAAAATAGACTAACCCCTACTATGAACTTAGTAACCATATAAATTAATAACCAACTTATTGCTTCGTATTGTCAAGATCCCAAGAAACAGTCACTATATGGATGGATCGATCATATAGTTGTAGCAACTGAAATTTTTTCCATAAAAAAGAAATCTGATTATGGGCTGTGAAGCAAAAATAAAGGGATGTGGATAAATGGAAGGATGATAGAAAGAGAGAACAAAAATATCAATGATATATGATTCCAATATGTATGGTCTATGAATCAACTCATAAAAGGCAGTGTGATAAAGCATTAATACTGATATAATCAATACTGATATAAATATATAAATAAATAAAATAATATAAAATAATAAAAAAAAAAGAAAAAAAAAAAAAAATAATAAAGAATAAAGAGCCTCGGGTTAATAAAAACTGAGAAGATTGACTCGAGAACGAATTTTGCCGGAAGCTCCATTGCAGAGTTCAGGCCTAACCATTAATGGAGAAGCTATGGGAACGACGAAACCTGTGACTGCATAGGATTCTATTGAAAACGAATCCTAATAATTCATTGGGTGGGATGGCGGAACGAACCAAGAAAAAATTGATTTATTCTGAGAGGTGTCATGAATTGACTGACCCTACGAATGAAAGAGTCAATATTCGCCCGCGAAACCTTTATTTATTGGATTACCATTTTTGGCACGATTCGATAGAGGTAAGGTAAAAATAAGGATTCATTATATTCTACGTTATATTCTAAAAAAAGAAGCATATTTTCTATTTTCTATATCTAATAATATGCACGTCCAGCTGTATATTTTGTATATACATCTTCCTTTGTAACAAATTAAATAATTAAATATGTAACAAATTAAATATCAATAAATAAATATCAATAAATGCCATTCATTACTTATAATTACTTATATTTATTATTACTTATAATAATAATAAAATAATTATATTATTTTATTATTATTATTTATTATTTTATTATTTATTATAATAATTTATTATTATAAATATAATTATTATAATTATACATGTGTATCTGTAATATTATTGAATTGAATCGTTTCATTCGCGAGGAGCTGGATGAGAAGAAACTCTCATGTCCGGTTCTGCAATAGAGATGGAATTAAGAAACAACCATCAACTATAACCCCAAAAGAACCAGATTTCGTAAACAACATAGAGGAAGAATGAAGGGAATATCTTGTCGAGGCAATCATATTTGTTTCGGCGGATACGCTCTTCAGGCGCTTGAACCCGCTTGGATCACAGCTAGACAGATAGAAGCGGGGCGGAGAGCAATGACACGATATGCGCGTCGTGGTGGAAAAATATGGGTACGTATATTTCCCGACAAACCTGTTACAGTAAGACCTACGGAAACACGTATGGGTTCGGGAAAGGGATCCCCCGAATATTGGGTATCTGTTGTTAAACCGGGTCGAATACTTTATGAAATGGGCGGAGTATCAGAAACTATAGCCAGAGCAGCTATTTCAATAGCTGCGTGCAAAATGCCTATACGAACTCAATTTGTTATTTCACGATAGGGATGTAGAACTAAACAAAAGGGATATTGAGGATGAAAAAACAACCGCAGGTTTATTTTTTTCTGGACGGACAATATTTCTTTTTTTCCTTCATCCTTTGCATTGAAATAACAGATTCAAATAAAAAATATATGATTCAACCTCAGACCCTTTTGAATGTAGCGGATAACAGCGGAGCTCGAGAATTGATGTGTATTCGAATCATAGGAGCTGGTAATCACCGATATGCTCATATTGGTGACGTTATTGTTGCTGTAATCAAAGAAGCAGTGCCAAATATGCCTCTAGAAAGATCAGAAGTCATTAGAGCTGTAATTGTACGTACATGTAAAGAACTCAAACGTGACAACGGTATGATAATACGATATGATGACAATGCAGCGGTCGTCATTGATCAAGAAGGAAATCCAAAAGGAACTCGAGTTTTTGGTGCGATCGCTCGGGAATTGAGACAGTTGAATTTTACTAAAATAGTTTCATTAGCTCCCGAGGTATTATAAATACTAGTAGATGACACTATGATATAGTAGGCTATCTGAAATAGATCAAATTAATAGATTAGATTGTGTCTCACGCATATACTTTTTATTTTTAAAATTTAATAATAAAAAAAAAAAAACAAAGAAAAAAGAAAAAAGGAAACATGTTGATTATATCAAAATTAGGAGGCACAAAAAATTATAGTTCGTTATGGGTAGGGACAATATTGCCGATATAATAACTTCTATAAGAAATGCTGACATGAATAAAAAAGGAACGGTTCGAATAGCATCTACTAATATCACCGAAAACATTGTTAAAATACTTCTACGAGAAGGTTTTATTGAAAATGTTCGAAAACATCAGGAAAATAACAAATATTTCTTGGTTTCAACCCTGCGACATAGAAAGACTAGGAAAGGAATATATAGAACCGTTTTAAAGTGTATCAGCCGACCCGGTTTACGAATTTATTCCAACTATCAACGAATTCCTAAGATTTTAGGTGGAATGGGAATTGTAATTCTTTCTACTTCTCGAGGTATAATGACAGATCGAGAAGCTCGACTAGAAAGAATTGGAGGAGAAATTTTGTGTTATATATGGTGATCCTCCTCCTCTGGTATCCTAATTTTATCTCTAACTTCCTATTTATGAAATAGAGAGGAAAAGTGAGTTATATACCTCTTCCTTCATTAGTTGATACTTCAAGGGGGTTACCTGGAATGAAAGAACAAAAATTGATTCATGAAGGTTTAATTACTGAATCACTTCCCAACGGTATGTTCCGGGTCCGCTTAGATAATGAAGATCTAATTCTAGGTTATGCTTCAGGGAGGATCCGGCGCAGTTTTATACGGATACTACCAGGAGATAGAGTAAAAATTGAAGTAAGTCGTTATGATTCAACCAGAGGACGTATAATTTATCGACTTCGCAACAAAGATTCGAACGATTAGGTGATTTTTTTAAACATTCCTTTCATGGGGACACAATTCGAAGTTAAAAAAAAATATTCAAGAAACTTATTTTCTTCAAAAGAGTAGATTCAGAATTAAGGTAAGGAATAAGAAATATGAAAATAAGGACTTCTGTTCGTAAAATTTGTGAAAAATGTCGCCTGATCCGTAGGCGCGGACGAATTATAGTGATTTGTTCCAATCCGAGACATAAACAGAGACAAGGGTAATCTTTCTAAAAAAGAACTTTCTTTTCTAAAGGGGAGGACCCATGTAAGAATAAAAGATCTGTTTTAACATGAAATGGATATCTCCGTATCTTTTCTTTCTGTATATTTCTGACTCATATTTATGAGACGATAAAATATGACAAAAGCTATACCAAGAATTGGTTCACGTAGGAATGGACGTATTGGTTCACGTAAGAATGGACGTAGAATACCAAAAGGAGTTATTCATGTTCAAGCGAGTTTCAACAATACCATTGTAACTGTTACAGATGTACGAGGTCGGGTGGTTTCTTGGGCCTCCGCGGGTACTTCTGGATTCAAAGGCACAAGAAGAGGTACACCCTATGCTGCTCAAGCCGCAGCGGTAAATGCTATTCGTACAGTAGTTGATCAGGGTCTGCAACGGGCAGAAGTTATGATAAAAGGCCCTGGTCTCGGAAGAGATGCAGCATTACGAGCCATTCGTAGAAGTGGTATACTATTAAGTTTAGTACGTGATGTAACACCTATGCCACATAATGGGTGTCGACCTCCTAAA